TCTGAAGTTTCGATCATTTTTCTATGATTTCTCTTGCACTGCCCCTTCCAACGGGTTTCGAAGATAAAAATCCTTTATTGGCCCATAAATTGACCTAGGGAAATCTATGAACTCAATTTGATTATTCTTTGTTACTAAGCATATGAACCATGAATTGTCTTTTTATGACTCAAAAATAGGTGAATCTTTTCAAACAACTTTTCAAGCAACAAGGGATCCCTTCTCTCATTACTAACTAATCCTGAGATATACCTCTTCCCCTCTTCTTCGATTAACTAAATGTTATTCTTATTCGTGAGATTGAGAAAAAGAGAGATATTTCTAGATTGTTCGAATTTCTATATACATAATTTTCTTAATTTCTGTTTTAATTTTCTTTACGTGTCTTCTTTGTTATATCTCCTTTTCCTTCAGATAAATTGAAAACTCCAGAGTGTACCTTACCCCTGTTCAAAGAAAAAACGATTTTTTTTTTGAGTTTTCTCTCTTAGAAAGAGAGAAAATTTCCTATTTTTTTTTAGTTAAATTCAATAAAAAAAAAGAAGACTGGAAATGAAAGTATCTTTCTCGGATCTATTTTCCATTACACTGTCATAAACAAAATGTTCGGGTGCGGTGATATAGAAATATTTGGTACATGAAGTGACCATCTGATAGCTATACATCGAAATATACTTCGATAGATAGAAATTCATCTTGATCTGGAATCAAAGAAAGATAATGGAAATGACTCTTATCTTGTGACTTGGTTTCTCTGTAGAGGAAGGGAATAACAATTTTTTCTCTAGAAGATCTAGGAACAAGAAGATTGAATCGTAAATATCGACAAATTCTTTCGAAGTCCAAAGAAATGAAATTCAAAAAAGGGGGTGGTTTTCTAATTCCAATTTCATCTCTCTCGAATTTGAATATCAGAATAGCGGATATAGTCAGAATTAAATGAGTCAGGTCCACTTACTTTTTCTTTTGTTGATTTCGAATCCTTTTGTTTTGGTATAATAGAAAATAGAGATCTTTGATGATTCAAGAGGCGGCTTATGATTATTTATAATAATTAAAAATGCAAATTTACCGAATAAATGTTCCACTTTCTAACTAGAACTACTATACTCTAACTGAGTATAATGATAACGTATTATCTGATTCGTTCCTTTTGTATTTGGAATCCAAAAAAGATCTCTATTTTCTGAATACTATGACTGGACTTTCTGGACTTTTAGGAAAAGGATTTATGAAAAAAAAGAAAAGCCCCTTATCGGATTTGAACCGATGACTTACGCCTTACCATGGCGTTACTCTACCGCTGAGTTAAAGGGGCTTATTTGATTTAATTATTGAACGAGTCCATATGTGGTAAAATCTCTCTATGCGCATAGATTCTTTCTATATATCTATTCTATATATCTATATTAGTATATGTTATATATAAGATTATATTTATATAAGATTATATTATATAGAATATTAAGTATATTATATAGAATATTAAGATTCTATTATATATAATATATTATTCTATATAATATATACAAAAAAATATATATATATATATGCACTAAACTCCTAGTGGCTTATTTTTGAATAATCAAATGGATTTGCCTAACAGGTCGAGGGTAAAATGAATTTTTTTCAAGATAAGATGATCCTTATCAAAACAAAATTCACGTGATTGATACATAACATCCATGTACAATTACCAATTGGACGTAAAAAAAATTTCAAGATATTTTATCGAATGATGCGATTCTACTTGTTTCTTTGAATTAAAGTCTTAGAGAAAATTTTCGATAACTTATGGATTCTACTTACTAGATTTTTTTTAGTAGAGTTATATAGAGAATGTCGATTCTAATGAACGATTCCTCAATATGAATGAGGAATCAAAAAATTCTATACAATTCTAAAAACGGAAAGATTCCCTGGATCAAATCATTTCATTCTATTGTATTGTATTGACAATTTGCAAAAATTGATCATACTATGATCATAGTATGAGGGCAGTTGGTCAAGTCGGCCCCCATCGTCTAGTGGTTTAGGACATCTCTCTTTCAAGGAGGCAACGGGGATTCGAATTCCCCTGGGGGTAGGGTACTACGAAAGGAAGTTGATCATGGATTACCAATAAGCCTAAAATTCATTTTTCCTGGGTCGATGCCCGAGCGGTTAATGGGGACGGACTGTAAATTCGTTGGCAATATGTCTACGCTGGTTCAAATCCAGCTCGGCCCAATAATTCGCCAATCCACCATGAGATTGTAATTGTATAACCCCCCGCCATCCCATACGAAGATAAAAAAGAAGATAATTTTCTGCTATATCCCTTATTTCACTGGGATTGTAGTTCAATTGGTTAGAGCACCGCCCTGTCAAGGCGGAAGCTGCGGGTTCGAGCCCCGCCAGTCCCGACGGATCCAATAAATGCATAAATTCATTTTTCCCTTTCTATGAACTAGAAAAGGGTGTCGGGGGACATACTCTCATTTCCAAATCAAAAAATCAAAGGGGAGTCTTTATTTCTTTTTTCTTTACTATTTTTCCGTTTCGCTTTTATTGTTTGTTTAAGTTTCTAACTAGGTGATTAATCGAAGTGGGGGGGCAACCCGACGATCCTTCATTAGATGATTGTCCAAGGAAAACCCAGGGTAGAAAACAAAGAAACCGATGTTAAATAAATAAATTTTCGATTGATTGGGCCAGGAATCAAAAATTGGATTCGGTATGGATAAAAGAACTTCCTATGTTATACTAATCAAGTCTCGACGACGAATTGATTTGATAGATCAGATATTGTTATTCGTGATATTGATCCGATTCAAGATCATCGGGAGGTAATTCATTCATTGAATTTACAGACGAAAGATTTATCGTCTCTAGGGGATTAAATCCCGAGTTATTGCGAAGTAAAAAAAAAACCAATGAGATTATGGAAGTAAATATTCTTGCATTTATTGCTACTGCACTATTCATTCTAGTTCCTACCGCCTTTCTACTTATCATTTATGTAAAAACAGTCAGTCAAAAGGATTAATTCAATTACATTTTCAAATTAATTTGAATGAAACTTTTCTTCTGAGTTTTGATCCAAAATTGACGAAGTCAAATGAAAAGGATTCAAATTTCACGTCTTAACTTAAATAAAATGAGCGGACTAGAATCGGAAGTATTCTAAGAGATAGATGGGATGGCAAGAAAGAAATAGATGAATCCTTCTGCCATCCCACTATCTCTTAGTCTATATATAAACTTAGTCTCTAAAGTTGTAATCTAGAATAAAAAATAAAATAAGGCTTAAGTCTCTACCGATCAATCTACAATATTCTTTTCTAGAGAAGTATAGATGTGGAAATGAATTCCTTATATTGTAAGGAATTGACATAATATCCAATTTGATAAATCTATTTACTCCGATCAACCGGCAATAGAAATACCTTCTTATCTTAGGATTCGAATTCCTTTCAATAAACAATAAAGAAGAGGAAACCTCACCGATTTTTAACACCCAAACCATGAGATGAACTAAGTCGATAAAGCATAAATGCCTTTCTCAAATTATGGTAAATGTCCAATATGTGATTCGTCCGAGGCAAGATCTCATTGTCTCTTGTTAGACAACCACAATCTCTATATCATTTCTCAATGACTTCTTCTTTGAACAGCAAAGGGGGAAAGAAATCAAAAAAGGTCTGGTCTTCCTCACTATCTATCTATATCTATAAAGGTTGTTATAAAGATAGTAAGAACCCATTCCATAGAGAATTTCGGAAGAATTTTAGTGAATCCCTTTCTTTTCGAAATACAAACACGGGAATCGCTGAAATATCCCTTTGATTGAAAGAGTCTGATTCATATCATAGATTACCCCATTGGGTTCCAGTGGGCTTCGAAGATTTCTATTTGAACGGGTTCAAAACGTGTTGTAGAACGATTAATAAAACAATTGATACGGTTTTGATTCTTCAACTCAGTTAGTAGTGCTTCTAAAGTCCACTTCTTCCCCACACTACGAGTGAAAGGGAAAATGTAAAGACTACCATTAAAGCAGCCCAAGCGAGACTTACTATATCCATGTGAATTATGCCCCTTATCTCTATAAATATGAAGGAATTATTCCATTAGTCCTCATTAATATTAATAAAATTATATAATATAATAGTGGAATCAATGGTGCAGAGTCAAAAGGGGATTCTGACCGACCACTATACACTATTGAGAAACCAATCCCAAAAATCGATTATGATTTCGAATTGGAAAAGATTAAACACAAGTAAAATACGTGGTAATATCCCAAGGGAATGAGAACATGCAGGAATAAGAACAATAAGGTCTATTTTTTTTGTTTTGTTAACCTTCGTAAGTTAGGGAGAAATCACTAAAAAGGAGAAATCGCTATCTAATACAGACCGGACCTCTATTTCTCCATTTGATCTATTCCGTACCTCCTTTCCCGGTTATCACCGTGAAACGGGGTAGGGCTTGCTGAAAAGGGAGTTTTTCTTTTTGCCCCTTTTTCTATTTTCTATAAAAGTCAATTATCCGTTCAAGGAAATCGTGAAGTCTTAATAACCCTTCTACCCCTGGATTCGAATATTTCCTTGAATCCTAGACGCAAACGAGGATTTACTATCTTTGCTTTTCGAAAAACCTTCAGACCAAATCAAACAAAGTACCAACGGTCTGTCCGCTTCTACCGGGGAAGAATTCTGCGAATTCTATCAGCAGGACAGAAGAGAAGCAGAGATTTCCAGTTTTTGTTGATCAGGCGACACCCGGATTTGAACTGGGGAAAAAGGATTTGCAGTCCCCCGCCTTACCACTCGGCCATGTCGCCAAAATTATATAAAATAGATGAAAATTTTCCCGAATTAATGAATTTTTATTGTACTTGCATTTTGACTCTTGTTTTCCGTAATCCTTTTGAGACCCCCTTTTGATTGTATTTAATACGTCCCTTCGATTGATTTAGAGTATCTGAAAATCCACAATGCTAGAAACATTCTTGC